GCGAGAATGGATTTTCCTTGATAACTAATATAATGCATGAAAGGGTCCTTAAACAACCATAGGTTGTCCTGAAAGGCCGTAGCAAAAGCTTCTACAAGTCCAAGATGTTTTAGTTTTCCATAGAAAAAGATTCGTTCAAGAAGGGTTCCAGAAGACGTTGAGCATAAATGAGAAGATTTGTTACGAAGAAAGACGAAGATGGATTCGTATTCACATAGATGAGAATTATATAGGACGAAGAAAAACCTTTGATTTATTTTTGAAAAAAAAGAACTGGCTTTTTTTGGAGTATTCCAAATACGATACTCGTGGAGAAAGAATCTTAATAAATGTAAAGAAGAAGCGTCTTTTACCCAGTAGCGAAGAGTTTGAACTAATATTTCCAGATGGATTGGGTAGGGTATTAGTATCTCTAACACATAAATTAAATGTGAAAATTTGTCCTCTAAAAAAGGGAATATTGAATGAATTGATCGTAAATTATGAGATTTAACTATTCCTTTCCTTTCTAGCGAAGATAATAATCGGAGATAAAACGGAATTTCTACAATGACTGCAAATCCTTCTGATATCATTTGAAAATTAAAATTTTTGTTGCGCCCAAAAAAGGTATTTTGGGTAAAATCATTAGCAAAAAGAATCAAATGATTCTGTTCATACTGATACATTCGCTCAATTGCACGTTTCACAATTAGTAAGCTGAACTTAGTAGAACCTGCATTTTCCAACAAAACGGATCTATTTCTATTTAAACCATGATCATGCGCAAGTGCATAAATATACTCCTGAAAGATAAGTGGATATAAGAAGTAGTGTTGTTGAGATCTATTTAGCTTTAAATATCTTTGGAATTCTTCCATTTGAAATTCTAGTTGAACTAAAGGTAGAGGATTTTGGGGGTTATCAATGAAACATAGTGCGATACAGTCAAAACGAGGTATTCGAGTAATAAACGAATAGATACCTCGGGTATACAGGTAAACTTATCAATGGATTATCTATCCTCTCTTTTCCATTTAAACGAATAAGTTTATGTTCGTTATAGGATAACAAAAGACTTAGAAATCCTTTATTTTTTCAACCTAATCGCTCTTTTGATTTTGGAATTTTTTTATCAATATACTGTTTCTTCTACACACACATTTATATTCCATAATGGAAAATGTCAATAGTTAGGATTCATTAAAATATAAAGAATTCGTTCATGGGATAATCCCTTCCCGTATCAGGCACTAATACATTTTTAACGTTTAATTAGATCGGGTAATCGTTCAAATTAATAACAGAAGCTCGTTGCTTTTTCCCTATAATCAATAATCATATCATATATTCAATAAATAAATAAATTGAAGCCATATAGGGCTCTATATCCATTTATTCATCCGACCCAACTTGAAATTGAATTCATTTTGTTCCGTTTCAAAAAAGAACACAACGGTTTGTACCGATTCGGAAAGAATGAAATATTCTCAGAACTCTTCGTTGATCCGACATGCTATTTTTTCCATTCATTCCCTTTCAGGATCAGTCGTGGTCTTCCAAACTTTACCGATGGTATGGACGAATCCCTCGCTTCATCCAAATGTGTAAAAGATCCTAGCCGCACTTAAAAGCCGAGTACTCTACCGTTGAGTTAGCAACCCGAATATAAAAAGTTTATGTAAATACAATAAAAAAAAGATAGATAAATGTCAAAATTTATAGACCACCTCTTCGTTCTTATGTTATCGACTTTTAAATCAAAACCCCTATTCTTATTATATCAAAGAGAATTCAAGGAATCCCATCATTTGAATAATATAAGGTAAAAATCAAACCGCTCGGACAAAAATAAATTTATCGACTTATCACGATGAATTATATTTGTTCGATACACTGTTGTCAATATAAATGTTGAGAAATAATACAACGGAAAAACAAAATAAATATAAATGGAATTTTTTCAATACTATTAAAAAAGGGATTGTGTTGTATTGGCACTACATAGCCGAAAAAAGTTTAGATAGAGGAATAAAAAAATACCAAGTAGAAAAAAAAATATCAGATTGAATCAATAATCAATAATAAGTAACTAGAATAAAAAAGAGAGGATTCCTTGGTTATTACTTATTAGTATTCAACGAAAACCGACCAATTGAAGGAACTCCCAGAATTTTATATTTCTAGGATCAAGCAACTCGAGTTTTGTCGTTCTAGAACATGAGATTTTATAGAAGCAATGAAAAATAGATATGAGTAGAATCCAAAAAAGGAAAAAAGTATATATATATAAATACAAAAATTTATATAAGAATTACTATCCCTTTCTATTTCTTTATTTCCTTAATTCAATTTTGTTTGATTAGGACCAAGTTACTTAAAAACCTCTGCCTTTTTTAAAAGATCCCGAACAGTTCCTGTGGGCTGAGCGCCCTTTTCAAGGAAATATAGAATAGCAGGAACGTTTAAATAACTTTGATTCTTTATCGGATCATAAAAACCTACGTTCCGAAGATCTCTTCCTTCTCTTCGGGATCGAACATCAATTGCAACGATTCGATAGACGGCTCATTGGGATAGATCTAAGTAAATGAACAAGACCCCCCCTCTAGAAACGTATAGGAAGTTTTCTCCTCGTACGGCTCGAGAAAAAATGATTTGGAGTTTTGTCTACGTATAGAATTCTAATTTCTGGCAAAGGAGTTGATAAAATAAATTAGAATGGGATTTAACTCATTTTTTTCTTCCTCCTTCCTGAAAAAAAGAAAAATCATTTGTACCCATAACTCAAGTTGGATAATTCTAAAAGAGCTTAAAAGAAAAAAATCTTTAGGCAATTTATTTAATTTTTTGAATGGTCTTTAACCCCCTCTTGCTTGTCTCATTTAATCTTTATTATTATCCAGTTATTGAGACAATTGAAAAAACGGTGTTTCCTTGTTCTGGGATCCTTTTTTTGTTTTAAATCAGTGGGTTTAGACATTACTTCGGTGCTTCTTAATCCTTACAAAATGGCAGCAACATACCCCTTTTGTGATTTCTTTCTATCAAAGAATCATATAAACGCTCGATTCCCGCGTGATACACTTTGAATCGAAAGACTTTTCTCAATTTCAACAAATTTTACTTTTTAATTAAAAACTTGACTGAATCGGATCCTTTCAATTTCTATATTGATATATATGATATACTTACAAAGTTGTTCCAATTTATTGATTGGTATTAACCCTAGATTCTTGCCCCCTGAAAGATGAATCCATACTTTCTACCCGAGCTCCATCATGTACTATATTCATTACAACCTAACAAAAAAGGATTCTAGTGAAAACAGAACAGATGTCGGGTCAAGAGCACCTTCATTCATAGAAAAGATGGCGGATGTAAGAATAAAAATCCACAACGGATCGTGTCCTTCAAGTCGCACGTTGCTTTCTACCACAGCGTTTCAAACGAAGTTTTAGCATAACAAAAAATTCCTCTAATTTGGAACCCATATGGAATTGATTCAATTATGGAATCATGAATAGTCATTGGTTCCGTCGATACATAAACATATTAATCTATACCCTTTTTTCTTCTATACAAATTCTTCTATACAAAGATGGCAAAAATTTTTTTGAAGCAATCTTAGCAAGATCCCACCTATTATTGTATGTTATTGTATGAATGCAACACTTTAACTTTACTTTTTATTAAAAAAATTAAAATATCTGTTTCTTTTCGAATTGAACCATCAACGATTTAAAGCAGATAAATGGATTGACAAAAAAAAACCATTTTATTTTTTTGTGTGAGATAGATAAAAAAGACCGATTGAAGAGAATATTTAAGTACTTGTTCTTTCGATTCGAATTTTATTAATAAGATAAGATGAACGAATTAGGGGTTTTTCGTACCTATGAGATAGACTGAACTACAGTCTTTATTATGGATCCGTTACATATGTAACTTGATTCGTTATTAATGAGATTCGGACATACACAGATATACATATACATATATTTAATAAAATAAGACCTCCTATTACTGTTACTAATTAAGAACTATCTATCCCACGACGCTCTGGGAATGCTGAATCAAAATAAAAAGGTTTGGGGAAAGGATACTCTCTAGGGACAAAGACAAACAAGTCCAGATTAGGCGCTTGCTCCTAATTTTTTAGTTTACCCAAACCCAGTCTTGTCTTAAGAGACTTAATCCCATTAATTGAATGTAATAACCCTCCTCCTGTTTAGAATAAAGAGATCCTAATAATTTGGCTACCCCATTTTTTTTAAGTTTAATTTGAATGGATAAAGAATACGATATAGGATATAGGAAAGAAGTGCTCTTTCTTAGTGTAATTCAAAATAAAATGTATCGTTGAAAATTTAAAAAGATATGAGACGTAAGGTTTTTCTTCAAATTAAGTAGCTCTAAACCCCTTCAATATGAAGGGAATGAACATATCATATGATGAAAAATCCGGCCATACTTTATTTTTTAATTAATTGAATTCAACTAGGGTGTGACCTATGTTACCATCATATCTTGATGACAAACAAATCTATTTAGTAATATCTGTATGTTGTGAAAAACAAAGATATGATTCATAAAAGAATCATTCAAAATTATAAAAGAAACAAGAATGACATTCTATCCAATATTAGGCATTTAAACATAACGTTACTTTCAAAATAAACTTTTACTCTGATACAATGTATCTACCTGGGACGAAAGGATTCGAACCTCCGAATACCGGGACCAAAACCCGTTGCCTTACCACTTGGCCACGCCCCATCTATACTTCCATTCTATACTAATAAAGAATAATATTAGTATTGGGTCTTGGTCAATTCCAGGTCAATTTTATATATAAAATTTTTATAGAATAGAATAGAATAGATTAGATTCTTGCTAGGATTTTTACGCATGTAGATATAGAATTCAGCCGAATTCATTGATCATTACATATAATTTAATTAAGATATTCTATGAAAGTATTATTTCTTCTATTCTCCTTTGTTTGAGAATTGGTGAAT